ATGACTTCATATTGTCGAAATCCCCCAAAACAGTCACTTTATGAGGTATTTATCATATAATTGTAGCAACTGTAAACTTTTCCATAAAAATAAATTGGATTCCGAGTTGTGAATAAAAAATAAAGGGATGTAGATAAATGAAAGGATGATGGATAGAAAGAAAAAAAAAATATCAACGATATACGATTTCAATATGTATGGTTTATGAATCATTTTATAAAAGGCAGTGTGATAAAGCATCAATACTCAAAAAGTAAAGAGCCTCGAGTTAATAGAAACTGAGGAGATTGACTCGGAAACGCATTTTGTCGAGAGCTCCATTGTCGAGTTCAAGCCTAATCATTAACGGAGAAGCTATGGGAACGACGGAACCCATGACTGTATAGGATTCTATTGAAAACGAATCCTAATGATTCATTGGGTGGGATGGCGGAACGGACCAGGAACCAATTAAAATTTTCTGAAACAGTCATGGGTTGAGCCTACGAATGAAGCAGAAAAGAGTCAATATTCGCCCGCGAACGCGAAACTTTGATTTATTGAATTAATCCATTTTACATTATTTAATAAAAGTTAAGAAAAGAATTTGTTATATTGTTAGATTTAAATAAAAAAAAAGTATTAAGTATTAACTAAATTAACTAATTTTATATTAACTAATTATATTAATATCAACTAAATTAACTAATTCTAATTAACTAATTATATTAAATTTAATTATATTTTAATTATTAATTTTAATTATAAATTTTTTATTTTTTAATTTATTTATATTTAATTTACATATAAATATAACATATCCTGCTTGTATGTAAAACATATCCTGCTTGTATGTAAATATATCTTGCAACTTCCTTTCCTATGTAATATCAATAAATCTCATTATTTAGTTTAGTGTATTATTCATAATATACATGTGTATCTGTAATATTATTGAATCCTTTCCTTTATATTGAATTGTTTCTTCTTTCGCGAGGAGCCGGATGAGAAGAAACTCTCATGTCCGGTTCTGCAGTAGAGATGGAAGAGGGAAACAACCATCAACTATAACCCCAAAAGAACCAGATTCCGTAAACAACATAGAGGAAGAATGAAAGGAATATCTTATAGAGGCAATCATATTTGTTTCGGAAGATACGCTCTTCAGGCACTTGAACCCGCTTGGATCACAGCTAGACAAATAGAAGCGGGGCGGAGAGCAATGACCCGATATGCGCGTCGTGGTGGAAAAATATGGGTACGTATATTTCCCGACAAACCCGTTACAGTAAGACCTACAGAAACACGTATGGGTTCGGGGAAGGGATCCCCCGAATATTGGGTATCCGTTGTTAAACCGGGTCGAATACTTTATGAAATGGGCGGAGTATCCGAAACTGTGGCCAGAGCAGCCATTTCAATAGCTGCGTGCAAAATGCCTATACGAACTCAATTTATTATTGCGGGATAGACATGTAGAACCGTAGAAAAAAGTGTTAGGAATGAAAAAATACAATTGCGAGTTTATTTATATCTAGACAGGTAATATTTCTTTTCTTTCTTCATCTTTTGCATTGAAAGAGCAGCGGATAAAAAATGATATGATTCAACCTCAGACCTTTTTGAATGTAGCGGATAATAGCGGAGCTCGAGAATTGATGTGTATTCGAATCTTAGGAACTAGTAATCCCAAATATGCTCATATTGGTGACGTTATTGTTGCTGTAATCAAAGAAGCAGTACCAAATATGCCGCTCGAAAAATCAGAAGTAATTAGAGCTGTAATTGTACGTACGTGTAAAGAACTCAAGCGCGAAAACGGTATGAGAATACGATATGATGACAATGCAGCAGTTGTCATTGATCAAGAAGGAAATCCAAAAGGGACTCGAGTTTTTGGTGCAATCGCCAGGGAATTGAGAGAATTGAATTTCACTAAAATTGTCTCATTAGCTCCTGAAGTATTATAAATATTAGTAGATTAAATTATGATATAGTAGTATGATATAGCAGAATATCTGAAATATATAAATTATTAGATTGTGTCTCAAGCATATACTTTTATTTATGAATTCATAAATAAAAATAAACACGTTGATTATATCAAAATTAGGAGGCAACTATAATTATAGTTCATCATGGGTAGGGACACTATTGCCGAAATAATAACTTCTATAAGAAATGCTCACATGAATAAAAAAGGAACGGTTCGAATAGCATCTACTAATATCACCGAAAACATTGTTAAAATACTTCTGCGAGAAGGTTTTATTGAAAACGTTAGAAAACATCGAGAAAGTAAGAAAAATTTCTTGGTTTCAACTCTGCGACATAAAAGAACTAGGAAAAGAATACATAAAACTATTTTAAAGCGTATCAGCCGACCTGGTCTACGAATCTATTCCAACTATCAACGAATTCCTAGGATTTTAGGCGGAATGGGGATTGCTATTCTTTCTACTTCTCGAGGTATAATGACAGATCGAGAAGCTCGCCTAGAAGAAGTTGGGGGAGAAATTTGGTGTTATATATGGTGATCCTTTTCCTATGGTATCCTACTTTGATCTCTAACTTCCCAGTTGTGAAAAGAAAAAGAGAGCAAAAATGAGTTATATGACTGCTCCCCATTAATTGATACTTCAAGGAAGGGTTGCCCGGAATGAAAGAACAAAAGTGGATTCGTGAGGGTTTAATTAATGAATCACTTCTTAATGGTATGTTCCAGGTCCGTTTAGAGAATGAAAATCTAATTCTAGGTTATGTTCGGGGAGGATCCGGCACGGTTTTATCCGGATACTACCAGGGGATAGAATCCAAATCTAAGTAAGTAGTTACGATTCAACCAGCGGGGGACGTATAATTTATACGCAACAAAGATTCGAACGACTAGGGGATTTTTTTAATTTCATCCATGGGGATACAATTCGAGGTTTAAAAATTAAGTAAGGGAACTTTTTTTATTTCAAAGAATAGATTCAGAATTAAGGTAAGGAATCGTAAATATGAAAATAAGGGCTTCTGTTCGCAAAATTTGTGAAAAATGTCGACTGATCCGTAGACGCAGACGAATTATAGTGATTTGTTCTAATCCAAGACATAAACAGAGACAAGGATAATCTTTTGGGTAAAGGAAGGATCAATGTAAAAATAAAGAATCTGTTTTAGCATGAAATGGATATCTCCGTATATTTCTGACTCATATTTATGAGATGATAAAATATGACAAAACCTATACCAAGAATTAGTTCACGTAGGAATGGACGTATTGGTTGGCGTAAGAATGGACGTAGAATACCAAAAGGAATTATTCATGTTCAAGCAAGTTTCAACAATACCATTGTAACTGTTACAGATGTACGGGGGCGGGTGGTTTCTTGGTCCTCCGCGGGTACTTCTGGATTCAAAGGCGCAAAAAGAGGGACACCTTTTGCTGCTCAAGCCACAGCAGCAAATGCTATTCGTATGGTAGTCGATCAAGGTATGCAACGGGCAGAAGTCATGATAAAAGGTCCTGGTCCCGGACGAGATGCAGCATTACGAGCTATTCGTCGAAGTGGTATACTATTAAGTTTCGTACGCGATGTAACTCCTATGCCACATAATGGATGTAGACCCCCTAAAAAAAGACGTGTATAGAAATAAGAATTGAACAGATTTCCAGAGAAATAAATGATTCAATAATATAATCAAGTAAAATAATATATGGTTCGAGAGGAAATAGCAGTATCCACTCGAACACTACAGTGGAAGTGTGTTGAATCAAGAGTAGACGGTAAGCGTCTTTATTATGGGCGTTTCGTTCTGTCCCCGCTTATGAAAGGCCAAGCCGATACCATAGGTATTGCTATGCGACGGGCTTTACTTGAAGAAATAGAAGGAACATGTATAACACGTGCAAAATCTGAAAAAGTACCACATGAATACTCTACGATAGTGGGTATTGAAGAATCAGTACATGAAGTTTTAATGAATTTGAAAGAAATTGTATTGAGAAGTAATCTATATGGCACTCGAGACGCATCCATTTGCGTCAAAGGCCTCAGATACATAACAGCTCAAGATATTATCCTACCGCCTTCTGTGGAAATCATTGACACTACACAGCATATAGCTACCCTGACAGAGCCTCTGAATTTGTGTATTGAATTACAAATACAAAGAGATCGCGGATATCGTATGAGACCCACAAATGACTGTCAAGATGAAAGTTATCCTATAGATGCTGTATCCATGCCTGTTCGAAATGCGAATCATAGTATTTATTCTTATGGGAATGGGAATGAAAAACAAGAGATACTTTTTCTAGAAATATGGACAAATGGAAGTTTAACTCCTAAAGAAGCACTCCACGAAGCTTCTCGTAATTTGATTGATTTATTTATTCCTTTTCTACATGCAGAGGAAAGGGACATTAATTTAGAAGAAAACAAAAGCAGATTTACTCTATCCCCCTTTACCTTTCATGATATATTAGCTAATCTAAAGAAAAACAAAAAAGAAATTGCATTAAAATGTATTTTTATTGACCAATCAGAATTGCCTTCCAGGACCTATAATTGTCTCAAAAGGTCCAATATACATACATTATTGGACCTTTTGAGTAACAGTCAAGAAGATCTTATGAAAATTGAATATTTTCGGATAGAAGATGTAAAACAGATAGTGGACATTCTACAGAAGCATTTCACAATTAATTTACCTAAGAATAAGTTTTGATTTAAAATCTATCATAATTACTTCATCTTTTTCTTTTTTTTTTTTCTATTTTATAAAAAAAGTTGATTTTATATAGATATAGAAAAAAGAAAAAATTTGTGAATCTTAAGGGCAATCCGTATTGAGATCGATTAAAAATAATGTATCTAGGGAAGATTCAAACTGAATCTTCCCTAGATACCTCGCGCAGTATTTCACGGTTCAATCAATTTAAATTAAAAAAGACCTAAAGTAAGGGATTTCTCAATAGGTAATGTTGCTCCAATACCTAACCAAAGAGCTACTATGGTACCGATCAAAAAGAC